TATTTGAGAAAAAAAAAAAAGAATACTATGCCTTCGCTGTATCAAATATGAATCAAATAAAGAATAAGTAATAATAGCATGGCACTTCGAGTTCGATATGAACAAACCATTATTGTTTTTTTTTCTATCTAGCATGAGATTTTTTATCGAGATAGTAGTATGAAAGAAGGGTTATTCCCAATTTGATTTATGTGTCAAGCAAGAGTCAATTTCAGCGTCACAAACCATTATTCTTCCACACCAGAAGTATCTTTCTTCTTTTTATGTTATGAGAGAAAGAGTCAAAAAAATGGAAAAAATCATTTTCTCCTTCTTGGATCGTATCAAAAAGAAACTTTGGGATTGCTAAACCACAGACGATATGAATAGATAAAGCAACAGAACCATCATAGTATCTTTTTTACTACTACGAAAGGAAGGGTGGTAAATGGATCATTTAACGATTTGGATCGGATGGGTTCTATTTATTCTTTTTGATAGAATTTCTTCTATCGCGAAAAATAAATTCCATTACAGAGCCGTATGCAATGTACAAAAGATGCCCGTACGGTTGTTTAATTCTATTTTTTATTGTTATTTTGATTCCCCCTTACTTTAACCCAATCGTGCGATATATATATATATAGAAGAACCATTCATGATGTTATATCAATATCATCAGGGTTATGATTCACCAACCTGCTAGTTCTTTTTACGAGGCACAAGCAGGGGAATTTATCCTAGAAGCAGAAGAACTATTGAAGCTTCGCGAAACTCTCACAAAAGTTTATGTACAAAGAACGGGCAAACCTTTATGGGTTATATCCGAAGATATGGAAAGGGATGTTTTTATGTCAGCAACAGAAGCCCAAGCTCATGGCATCGTTGATCTTGTAGCGGTCAAAAATGAAAATACTGGGGATAAATATACTATATAAATTCCGTTTAAGAATTTGAAATTTCCGTGTGAATAGAAATCATTCATAATCATCAACCATCAGGTTAAGATCGATCTAAGCCAACCCGCTCTATTCTATATTCTATCTAGAATGAGATTCTATAGACATGCCATGCCAACCATTAAACAACTTATTAGAAACGCAAGACAGCCAATAAAAAATGTTACGAAATCTCCCGCTCTTCGAGGATGTCCTCAGCGTCGAGGAACATGTACTAGGGTGTAAGTGCGACTCGTTCAGTTCAGATCATGAGTTTGAAAAAATGCAAAAATTTTTTCCAGTATCAACGACCACTACCAATGAATTAGGATAGATAGAGTGGAAGACGGCCATTTCATTGACTATTCTCTAAAAAGGAAGATCTATCATCTACATAATTATGTTATGAATTTATGGTTTCTATTGGTGCAAATCCAATCATTCCGTTTGAAATGAAAAGGAATTCTCCATTGGTAAAAAATAGTTATCCATTAAGCGGAGGAAAAGGGTTATGCTCCTATTTCCTATTCTTTAAAAAACGGACTAACAGGGTCAGCTACCTAGCCAACTTTCAGAACTAAATGCCGTCACTGTATGGATAGCTTCTTTGTGAAAAGTACTATTAATTTATAATTAGAATTGAAAAAAGAATTCTAATTGAAAAATGAATGGGTAGAGCCAAAAAGTGGGAACTATACAAGTTCACAATAAAATTCGATGAAATAAAAGAAGAGGCTCCGGTGTATAGAGAGGACCTCACCGTTTCAGAAGTTGCCATAGAAACGAGGAAACCCACTATTCTTGTTTATTTAGTAGCAGTCGAATTTATTATTTCCAGGCGAGATACCTTGAATAAAGAAAAAATAGTGGTCGGGAAGGTCATAGTCGCAAAAGCCATTGGAATTTATATTTTATATATCGGAAGAATCCGTTTTGTTATTAATCGACCGGAGGAAAAGGATGACTGAAAGAAGAGAAATCAATTAGTTATTCAATAAAGTTTCATTTGATTCAATGACCAGAGTTAAACGAGGATATACAGCTCGGAGACGTCGAAAAAAGATTCGTTTATTTGCATCAACCTTTATAGGGGCTCATTCAAGACTTACTCGAACGACTACTCAACAAAGAATGAGAGCTTTGGGTTCCTCTCATCGAGATAGGAGCAGGAAAAAGAGAGATTTTCGTCGTTTGTGGATCACTCGGATAAATGCGGTAACTCGTGAGAATAGGTTATTCTATAGTTATAGCCTATTCATCCATAATCTGTACAAGAGACAATTGCTTCTGAATCGTAAAATACTTGCGCAAATAGCCCTATCAAATCAAAATTGTTTTTATATTATTTCAAATAAAATCATCAATTAAAAATAAAAGAAAATAAAAATCAAATAAAGGAATCTTAATTAATAGAATCTATTATACTATATTGGAAACAAGAATGATTGAAACAGGATTTCCCGGAGAATGGACTCCGGGAAAATAGAAGAAAAATAAATTAATATTTGAGTAGTAGGAATAAATGAACATCTTTCACGAAAAAAAAGATTTCTTCCCCATTTTTCCTTTTTTTTTAATATAAAATCTGGATTCTAGTTTTTCCGAGCAAAACATTAAGCTTGAGTTCCAATTGGAGTTTTAAGGAGTATATCTATTTATTTTTGGTTCTAAGACCAGTAGTTCTAGGGATCGACTCCGCTCTCTCCAATTGTTTCTCATTATTACGAAAAGGTAACGAAGATAAAATACGAGCTTGTTTTATAGCGATAGTAATTAATCGTTGTTGTTTCAAGGTCAACCTATTCGCCCGTCTAGATAATATTTTTCCTTGTTCACTAAGAAATCGACTAATTAAACTCATGTTTCTATAATCGATTCGATCCCCCGATCCGATTGGGGGTAAACGCCTACGAAAAGATCGCTTGGATTTACGAAAAGGTTGTTTGGATTTATCCATGGTTTGCTTATCCCTTGTTTGTTTATTCCTTATTTATTCCTTATATATAAAATAATCTAGAAAATAGAATTAGATTTTTTCTTATTCATTTAATATTCGACCAAAATAGAATTTGGTTTGTATTATCTATGTTAAGATATAAAGTTCTTACTCTTCCCGCTACTTGGAAAAATCACACACGAATTACATTACATCTATTTCTTTATTTCCCCATGAATCGTATACTTTTTACAATAGCGACAAAATTTTCTCAATTCTAACCGATTGGGTGTATTGTGTCGATTCTTTTGAGTAATATATCTAGAAATGCCCGGCGATTCTTTATTGACACCCTTTTGAACACAAAAGGTACATTCCAAAATCACTAGAATTCTTATATCTTTACCCTTGGCCATGAACCTCCTTTTTATTTTGGATCGACTTCACTTTAGAACTCTCTTCATTTTATTTAACCAAATAAAAAGAGAATCTATATTCTCTATCTGTATTAAGAAAAGTTACTAACTAGAAATGGAATTCATAAATATTTTATTTTTTGAATTATTAGAATTTGAATGACTTCGAAGTACTAGAATCTAAAATAGAATTACTATGAATTTAGTATAACTATTTCATTAATAGAAGAATATTAAGAATATCATAATAATTAATTAATACAATTTTTTCTAACTAGGAATTATTCCTATCCTAATCTCAGTATTTTCTTCTTTCTATGTTAGAATTTTGTGGAACTACCCCTAGACTGGATTCACATTTCCACTTCTTTTCCCCCAAATTCTATCGTAGATTCACTGTATTTTGACTGAGGTTCGATACACTCTTTCTCTTTCCTTTTTTTTTTTTAGGAAAGGAAAGAAAAAGGGAGTGAAATTGAAGCCATGTTACGTAGAATTGTATCTCCAATCTTCTTCATTTATTCACAGATCAATACAAGAATTCAATCAGGATGAAAAAAAGGGGAATGACAAGGCATCTGGAAATAAACGATTAATTTCTATCAATAGACCTGCTAAAGACCCAAACCATAGAGTGGTTAGCACAGGTGCCGTTGAGAGATATGTTTTTATATCTCGCATTGAAAATCCTCCTTATTCTTTCTATTTTCTATTTTTTTCGTATTTTATTTATTTTAATTCTTTATTTGTATTGTATATTGTAATACATATATAGTCCTAGTTCGATATTCTAATACATAGATCATAGATAACCCGATCTTTTAGTTCAAGATCATTTGTTTTTGCTTGAAATGAAATTAGTAATTAGGAATTACTAACTAAAATTCATATATACAATAACCTAGCAGATTCCATTTTGCCGCCCCCTAAAAAAACAAGAACATTCTCTACCTATATAGATAGATATAGATAAATAGAGCAAAAAATAAGGATGTGGAAAACAAGACATGAATCTTATACAATGACACTATACAACAATTTTAAAAAGGGATGTAGCGCAGCTTGGTAGCGCGTTTGTTTTGGGTACAAAATGTCACGGGTTCAAATCCTGTCATCCCTACCTATTCTTTCTCCTATGGACAGTTACGAGGGATTCATTGAAGAAGATCAGGAATTTTTGGACATAATCTTCCTTTTTTTAATACTCTATGTACACAAACCCTCCCGGGGGTAAAAAAAATTCTTTTCTTTACAATCTGTATCTACTGTTATAGGATATAAGAAAGCGCTCTTAGTTCAGTTCGGTAGAACGCGGGTCTCCAAAACCCGATGTCGTAGGTTCAAATCCTACAGAGCGTGATTTCATTTATGTTATGTCCAATTACAACGAAATAATTTCACAAAACAAAGTAGAATTGCAACTGAAAATTGACCTCCTCCTTGTAGGAGGTCAATCAAAAAAAGAGATGTTATTCAATCAAAGGTCCAACTGATCACCGCGTCTGTATTGTAAATATGCAGTTACAAATAAACCTGTTAAAGTAATAGGAATTAGACCTAAGACGATTCCAAATAGAAAAACTTCAATCATTTTGATTTGTTTTAGGGAATAAAAAGAGAGGTAAGATCTATCCCTAAATATTAATCTGAATTATCCGTGAATCTCAATGACCAGGAATTGGCAATTGACGCGGGAAGGAACCATAGAATACCTGAAATTCAATATTCTTA